TAATTAGCGAACGTCTGGTATATGAAGATATTTATACTTCTTTTCACATCCGGAAATATGAAATTCAGACTCATGTGACAAGCCAGGGCCCTGAAAGAATTACTAAGGAAATACCGCATCTAGAGACTCATTTACTCCGAAATTTAGACAGAAATGGAATCGTTATGCTGGGATCTTGGGTAGAAAGAGGTGATATTTTAGTAGGTAAATTAACGCCTCAGACAGCGAACGAATCGTCGTATTCCCCGGAGGATAGATTATTACGAGTCATACTTGGCATTCAGGTATCCACTGCAAAAGAAACTTCTCTAAAACTACCTATAGGTGGAAGGGGTCGCGTTATTGATGTGAGATGGATTCAGAAAAAGGGGGGTTCCAGTTATAATCCAGAAATGATTCGTGTATATATTTCACAGAAACGTGAAATCAAAGTAGGTGATAAAGTAGCTGGAAGACATGGGAATAAAGGTATCATTTCAAAAATTTTGCCTAGACAAGATATGCCCTATTTGCAAGATGGGACACCTGTTGATATGGTCTTCAACCCATTAGGAGTACCCTCACGAATGAATGTGGGACAGATATTTGAATGTTCGCTCGGATTAGCGGGGGATCTGCTAAAGAAACATTATAGAATAGCACCTTTTGATGAGAGATATGAACAAGAGGCTTCGAGAAAACTAGTGTTTTCTGAATTATATGAAGCCTGTAAGCAAACAAAAAATCCATGGGTATTTGAACCCGAGTATCCAGGAAAAAGCAGAATATTTGATGGAAGAACAGGGGATCCTTTTGAACAACCTGTTCTAATAGGAAAGTCCTATATCCTAAAATTAATTCATCAAGTTGATGATAAAATCCATGGACGTTCTAGTGGGCATTACGCACTTGTTACACAACAACCCCTTAGAGGAAGGGCCAAGCAAGGGGGACAACGAGTAGGAGAAATGGAAGTTTGGGCTCTAGAGGGATTTGGTGTTGCTCATATTTTACAAGAGATGCTTACTTATAAATCTGATCATATTAGAGCTCGTCAAGAAGTACTTGGTGCTACAATCGTTGGAGGAACAGTACCTAATCCCGAGGATGCTCCAGAATCTTTTCGATTGCTCGTTCGAGAACTACGATCTTTGGCTCTAGAACTGAATCATTTCCTTGTATCTGAGAAGAACTTCCAGATTAATAGGAAGGAAGCTTGATCTGAATGAATCAGAATTTCTATTCTATGATCGACCGGTATAAACATCAACAACTTCGAATTGGACCAGTTTCTCCTCAACAAATAAGGGCTTGGGCCAACAAAATCCTACCTAATGGAGAGATAGTTGGAGAGGTGACAAAACCCTATACTTTTCATTATAAAACCAATAAACCGGAAAAAGATGGATTGTTTTGTGAAAGAATCTTTGGACCCATAAAAAGTAGAATTTGTGCTTGTGGAAATTATCGAGTGATCAGAGCTGAAAAAGAAGACCCGAAATTTTGTGAACAATGCGGGGTGGAATTTGTTGATTCTAGGATACGAAGATATCAAATGGGATACATCAAACTCGCATGTCCAGTGACCCATGTGTGGTATTTGAAACGTCTTCCTAGTTATATCGCGAATCTTTTAGATAAACCCCTTAAAGAATTAGAAGGCCTGGTATACTGCGATGTGTGATTTGATCAAAATTTTCATTTTACAGATTCGGACTGAGAAACTGTCATCCCAATCAGATTGAATGGGATGCCCCGGCTCTGACATGTGTTTTGGGAAAAGTAACATGAAACTCAGAATTATGGGTATATTCAATACTTCCAAATGAAAGGGGAATTGATCCATGGTCGATTCTATAACAGATAAATAGGAATTGCTAGTTATACCTCGTGAAAAAAAAAGACTTTTTCGTGGAATTAGCCATTCCATTTCTTTTAGAGAGAGATTCTCTTTAAGCAAGCAAATATATATAGCATGGTTACTGGAGTCTATTTATCGCATATATACTTCAAAGGACATCATGGCATAACCATCGAGGTGAGTAGAGACCTAAAAGGTCGAAGGGAATGATATATAGACAAGTAAATCCCTTACGAGTTCCAAAGTATCCCCTTAAAGGGGATTCATCATTTGAGGGGAAGTAGACTACTCAAAAATTTCACATTTCCATTTTGTCATAAGTAATTCAGAAAATTTTTTTAAAGTAAAAAAAAAGAATGAATCAATGAAAGGTTGGTCCTTACTGGGAACTTGAGTAAGGAGTAGCTCTTTGTAGGGTAGGGTTTTATCGAACAAAACAAAGTTTAAAAATAAGAAAGAACCCCTTTTTTTTTGCTGTAACTACTTGAGCCGGATGAGAGGAAACCTTCACGTCCGATTTTAAAGGGGGAATCCAATCCTATAGGAACCTATCTCGATTTTTCTTTTGCTAGGCCCATATCTAAAAAACCTACTTTCTTACGATTACGAGGTTCATTCGAATATGAAATCCAATCCCGGAAATACAGCATCCCACTTTTT